TATATGGTTCGAATGAACCAACATTAAATTTTGAAACATCAGTTAATCAGTCGTATCCTGTGGCTTTGGAAATCATATTCTATATTGGATTTTTAATTGCTTTTGCTGTCAAATTGCCGATTCTACCCCTACATACATGGTTACCAGATACCCACGGAGAGGCACATTACAGTACTTGTATGCTTCTAGCCGGAATTTTATTAAAAATGGGAGCGTATGGATTGATTCGGATTAATATGGAATTATTACCACACGCTCATTCTATATTTTCTCCTTGGTTGATGGTAGTAGGCACAATACAAATAATCTATGCAGCTTCAACATCTCCCGGCCAACGTAATTTAAAAAAAAGAATAGCCTATTCCTCCGTATCTCATATGGGTTTCATACTTATAGGAATTGCTTCGATAACCGATACGGGACTCAATGGAGCTATTTTACAAATAATCTCTCATGGCTTTATTGGTGCTGCACTTTTTTTCTTGGCGGGAACGAGCTATGATAGAATACGTCTTGTTTATCTCGATGAAATGGGTGGAGTAGCTATCCCCATGCCAAAAATCTTTACAATGTTCAGTAGTTTTTCCATGGCTTCCCTTGCATTACCGGGTATGAGTGGTTTTGTTGCAGAAGTGCTAGTATTTTTAGGAATAATTACCAGCCAAAAATATCTTTTAATGCCCAAAATTGCCATCACTTTTGTAATGGCAATTGGAATGATATTAACTCCTATTTATTTATTATCTATGTCACGCCAGATATTCTATGGATACAAGTTATTTAATACTCCAAACTCTTATGTTTTTGATTCTGGACCGCGCGAGTTATTTGTTTCCATCTCCATTTTTATACCCGTAATAGGTATTGGTATGTACCCCGATTTTGTTCTTTCACTATCAGTTGACAAGGTTGAAGGTATTCTATCTAATTATTTTTATAGATAGTTTTCTAAAAAAAAACTCCTATTATTTTTAGAGTTGGTTGGCTAATGAAAAAAAAGAAGTATTTTTATTCTCTTAAATTAAATTTTAAATAAAGTCAAAACAAACTATGAATTTAAAATTTTACCCAATGTACTCGGTCTTTGCGAGAACCGCGTGAATCACTATACTACTTGATTCACACGGTTCTCGCCGGTTGAGACAAGATGCTTTATATACACCGTATTGCATTCTGTTTGTATTCTTAAGAACTTTTCTTGAATTTAACTATAGGTTAACGTGAATGAACCATAACTATGTAGCCCTATTCCTAATAGATTGACCCCAAAATAGCATATCCAAATGATAAGAAAGCCTAGAGTCGCCACAATTGCGGAATTTGCTCCTTGCAAATTTTTATTTGTTCGAGTATGCAAATAAATTGCGAATACGATCCAAGTAATAAAGGCCCAAGTTTCTTTTGGATCCCAACTCCAATATGATCCCCATGCTTCATTAGCCCATACTGCTCCTGAAAGAATACCTATGGTTAAAAAGATAAATCCTAGGCTAATCACACGATAACTCCAATAATCCAATTGTTGAATAAATTGGGCCTTGTAATAATTCTTATCAGAAAAAAAAGAAGTTTTTTGAAAAATATTGTTTCTTTCGTTCTTGTATTGGATTTCACCAAATGAAAACGACTCATTTAATTTTAATAAATTATTACTTTTAGAACTATAAAAAATCTTTCTAAATGTAATGACTAGAAGTGCTACTGATAATAATGATCCACAAAGAAGAGCCGCATAGCTCAATATCATCATACTTACGTGCATTATTAACCATTCCGATTGTAGAGCAGGTACTAATATTGTGGGTTTGTATATTTCATTTAAAAGACCCGAAGTAGCAAAGCCTTGGGTAAAAATAGTAATTGAGGCAGTTATTGTGGTTAAATCATTTTTTCTTATTTTGAAATAAGGCACTATATGAATAAGGGAGAAACTCCATGAAAGAAAAATTAATGATTCATATAAATCACTTAGCGGGAAATGGCCTGAATAAATCCAACGAGTGGTTAATAATCCTGTTAGACATAAAAAAGTAGCTATCATCCCCTTTTCTGACGAATCATATGGTTTTATGATTTCATTGCCCAATAAGGTTATCAAATGAAGTGTGATTACAATTGAAACAATAGAAAAAGAAATATGAGTTAATATATGCTCTAAAGTTGAAAATATCATAAAAATGAAAAAAGGGGAGGGAATCCCCTATATTAATTAAGAAATAGAAATAGGGAATTTAATTTATTTTTATTATAAGATCTATTGGATCTCTTTTAGAAGATGGCATGCCGCCACTCGGACTCGAACCGAGATGCTCTAGCACTGCTTCCTAAGAGCAGCGTGTCTACCGATTTCACCATAGCGGCTTGCTCGAACTCATAATACCCTATTTATGTTCAATCGTCGAGATTGAACAAGTCAATTCAATCAAATAAGTTTTTTTAGTAAAGATTCAAATTGATAAAAAAATGAGTTCAAAAGTCAATTTGAAGGTTCATTAGTTTCATTTTTTACTTTTATTGTCATTCTTTCTGGTTTATCTGATTTTATAAATTTGAAACAAAAAATCAATTTGATCAATTAATTTAAAATATGTCAATTTTGGATTATTCCAAATTGACACATTTTTTGTACATAACATTGCAACAATTAAGTTCTTTTATTGATATTGATTGGGCTGAAAATTGGAGATATATAGAAAACTCATTCCATATAGTAAATAAATTAAGAAGTCAGAAAGTTATCCAAAAATTTTTAACACGGAATCAATTAGTTTAAACACTTCATTAATTTGAACTAAAAATATTATATCTGGCCTTCCCGAGAAACATAAGAATTTGTCATTCTTGTAAAGGTCGATGGGGAAAAGAAGACTCCCCACCACCAAAATTTGAGTGAAAATATACTAAAAATAAAATCAATAAAAAATTTTGTATTTTTTCTTTCTTCTTTTTTTTTTTTAGATTTTAGAATTCAGAAAACAGAAGAATTCTTTTATAAAATTCAAATTAAGGGTCTATTTCATATTGAGTTCATATTGATTAGAATAGGTACTGCCAATTATTCATTTTATATTCACTTTGATATTAACAAATTAATGAGCCGATTTTTTGATCTGATTATTCCGATATTTTAGGACTTATTTGTTTGTCGTACAAAAAAACTTTTTGAACTCCCGGTAGAAAGAGATTTCCCTAATGACAAAGCTTTTAACGCCGCCCCATATCCTTTCCTTTTCCAAATATTTTTACGAATACGCTTTTTTGATATCGAAGTACGTTTTTTTGGAACTGCCATTTAAAAGTTACTCATTGTTATAGTTGGATGTGAAAGACATCTATTGTTCAAAACGAATTCTTATTTCTTATTCATTCTATATTTTTTATCTAAATAAGATTCTCTTCATATATCTAAATAAGATTTTCTTCATAAAAAAGAAATATAGATATGTCAAATATCCGTTAAAATTGGATCAAAAATTACTCGAAATAAAAAAATTTTTGTTTTGGAACTTTTAGTTCTCGTTGTTTATCTCTCAAAGTTCTATCTTTAGAATCTGCTAAATCAAACTTAATAAAAGAAATAAATAACCTAAAAACCCTTTATTTTCCTTATTCTATACTTTATTTACATGTAATAAAATACCTCAAAGGATTGTAAACTTTTGCCTAATAAATGGAGTCTTTTTTTAGTCAAACTTGATAAAAAAGGTTCATTTTAGATCTATAATCTTCTAAACTTTACTAATAAATTGTTTTGATTGAAATAGAAAACAATCAATCCCATAATGAATTAGTTAATGAGTTTAAATAAACTAACGAAAATCAAGAGGTTTTTTCATTAGACCAATGCCCTTAGTTAATCCTATAATTCATATCAGGATAAAGTATTCTTTTTAGCCTAAATTTTTATCCTTGCTATATTTTCATTTTCCTATTATAAGTATTCGTTTTTATATGTCACTTAGTAATATCATTTGACCAACTGTAACTTCTTGTTTTGAATATTTGAACGATTTTGAAAAGACTCAGAATAAATACTAATATAAAATTATTCAATAAGTTAGTGCATATCTTGATTTTTTATTGACTTTTTTCGAAAGAGGTAAGATCCGGTGAATCGAAAACAATTAATTAAGAATAAAAAACTTTTTTTATGGAACAGACATATCAATATGCGTGGATAATACCTTTTCTTCCACTTCCAGTTCCTATGTTAATAGGGTTGGGACTTCTTCTTTTTCCGACGGCAACAAAAAGTCTTCGTCGTATGTGGGCTTTTCAGAGCGTTTTATTGTTAAGTATAGTCATGATTTTTTCTCTGAATCTGTCTATTCAGCAAATAAATAGCAGTTCTGTCTATCAATATGTATGGTCTTGGATTATAAATAATGATTTTTCTTTAGAATTCGGATACTTGATCGATCCACTTACTTCTATTATGTCAATATTAATCACTACTGTTGGAATTATGGTTCTGATTTATAGTGATAATTATATGTCTCATGATCACGGATATTTGAGATTTTTTGCTTATATGAGTTTTTTCAGTACTTCCATGTTGGGATTAGTTACTAGTTCAAATTTGATACAAATTTATATTTTTTGGGAATTGGTTGGAATGTGTTCGTATCTATTAATAGGATTTTGGTTCACACGACCTGTTGCAGCAAAGGCTTGTCAAAAAGCATTTGTAACTAATCGTGTTGGTGATTTTGGTTTATTATTAGGCATTTTAGGGTTTTATTGGATAACGGGGAGTTTCGAATTTCGTGATTTATTTCAAATATTCAATAACTTGATTTCTAATAATGAGGTCAATTCTGTATTTGTTACTTTGTGCGCTGTTCTATTATTTGCTGGTGCGATTGCTAAATCTGCACAATTTCCCCTTCATGTATGGTTACCTGATGCAATGGAAGGGCCGACCCCTATTTCGGCCCTTATACATGCTGCTACGATGGTAGCAGCGGGAATTTTTCTTGTAGCTCGACTTATGCCCCTTT